GGAATTTAATTTATTTTTATTATAGGATCTATTGGATCTCTTTTAGAAGATGGCATGCCGCCACTCGGACTCGAACCGAGATGCTCTAGCACTGCTTCCTAAGAGCAGCGTGTCTACCGATTTCACCATAGCGGCTTGCTCGAACTCATAATAGCCTATTTCTATTCAATCGTCGAGATTGAACAAGTCAATTCAATCAAATAAGTTTTTTTGTAAAGATTCAAATTGATAAAAAAATGAGTTCAAAAGTCAATTTGAAGGTTCATTAGTTTCATTTTTTTTACTTTTATTGTCATTATTTCTGCTTTATCTGATTTCATAAATTTGAAACAAAAAATAAATTTTATCAATGAATTTAAAATATGTCTATTTTGGATTACTCCAAATTGACACATTTTTTGTACATAATCTTGCAACAATTTAGTTCTTTTATTGATTGGGCTGAAAATTGGAGATATATAGAAAAATCATTCCATATAGTAAATAAATTAAGAAATCAGAAAGTTATCCAAAAATTTTTAACGTGTAATCAATTAGTTTCAACACTTAATTAATTTGAACTAAAAATCTTATATCTGGCCTTCCCAAGAAACATAAAGATTTTTCATTATTGTAAAGGTCGATGGGGAAAATAAGACTCCCCACCACCAAAATTTGAGTGAAAATATACTAAAAATCAATAAAAAATTTTGTATTTTTTTCTTTATTCTTTTTTTTTAGAATTAAGAAAACAGAAGAATTCTTTTATAAAATTAAGGGTCTATTTCATATTGATTAGAATAGGGACTGCCAATTATTAATTTTCTATTAACTTTGATATTAACAAATTACTGAGCCCATTTTTTGAATCAAATCCATTCTGATTATTCTGATATTTTAGGACTTATTTGTTTGTCGCACAAAAAAACTTTTTGAATTCCCGGTAGAAAGAGATTTCCCTAATGACAAAGCTTTTAACGCCGCCCCATATCCTTTCCTTTTCCAAATATTTTTACGAATACGCTTTTTTGATATCGAAGTACGTTTTTTTGGAACTGCCATTGAAAAGTTACTCATTGTTATAGTTGGATGTGAAAGACATCTATTGTTCAAAACGAATTCTTATTTCTTATTCATTATCTATTAAATAAGATTCTCTTCATAAAAAAGAAATATAGATATGTCAAAGATCCGTGAAAATTGGATCAAAAATGACTCGAAATAACAAGAAAAAATGTTTCATTTCATACACTATTCGTAAAACCAAAAATTTTTGATTTGGAACTTTTAGTTCTCGTTGTTTATCTCTTTATATCTTTAGAATCTGCTAAATCAAACTTAATAAAATAAATAAAGAACCTAAAAGACCTTTATTTTCCTCATTCTATACTTTATTTACATGTAATAAAATACCTCAAAGGATTGTAAACTTTTGCCTAATAAATTGAGTCTTTTTTTAGTCAAACTTGAGAAAAAATACACCTAATTTCAATTTTAAATTTTGAATGAGACTAGTAATAAATCTGTTAAAGGATACGCGGTTTAATAAAAAGTATCTCAGTCATTTTTTATCCTTTCTCGATAAAAAAAGTTCATTTTAGATCTATAATCTTCTAAACTTTACTAATAAATTTTTTTGATTGAAATGGAAAACAATCAATCCCATAATGAATTAGTTAATGAGTTGAAATAAACTAACTAAAATCAAGAGTTTTTATTTCATTAGACCGATGCCCTTAGTTAATCCTATAATTCATATCAGGATAAAGTACTCTTTTTAGCCTAAATTTTCATCTTTGTTATATTTTCATTTTCCTATTATAAGTATTCGTTTTTATATGTCACTTAGTCATATCATTTGACCAATTGTAACTTCTTGTTTTGAATATTTGAACGATTTTGAAAAGACTCAGAATAAATACTAAATATAAAATTATTCAATAAGTTAGTGCATATCTTTATTTTTTATTGACTTTTTTCGAAAGAGGTAAGATCCGGTGAATCGGAAACAATTAATTAAGAATAAAAAACTTTTTTTATGGAACAGACATATCAATATGCGTGGATAATACCTTTTCTTCCACTTCCAGTTCCTATGTTAATAGGGTTGGGACTTCTTCTTTTTCCGACGGCAACAAAAAGTCTTCGTCGTATATGGGCTTTTCAGAGCGTTTTATTGTTAAGTATAGTCATGATTTTTTCTATGAATCTGTCTATTCAGCAAATAAATAGCAGTTCTGTCTATCAATATGTATGGTCTTGGATTATCAATAATGATTTTTCTTTAGAGTTCGGATACTTGATCGATCCACTTACTTGTATTATGTCAATATTAATCACTACTGTTGGAATTATGGTTCTGATTTATAGTGATAATTATATGTCTCATGATCACGGATATTTGAGATTTTTTGCTTATATGAGTTTTTTCAGTACTTCCATGTTGGGATTAGTTACTAGTTCAAATTTGATACAAATTTATCTTTTTTGGGAATTGGTTGGAATGTGTTCGTATCTATTA